TCTTTTTTTATTTTTCTTCAAATCCAAAAAACTCTTCTTACTTCTACATAGGTCGTCGATTCAGCATTGGATAAAAATAAAAAGGGGAAATACCCATTTTTACAATAACAATAAGGGTTCAAAACCTATGAATAGGAGTGTTCTCTATCCATAAAATATTTATTTTGAACCATCTCTATATTAACATAGAAGGTGAAAGAGTACCGCGCTGCGTCTAGACTTCAAACAGTTTGCTTTAACCATATTCATATTAATGGCCACACATTATTGGTTGATAGAGAATCAAAAAAAAAATTACCAATGGATCACGAAATGCTATGGTTCTTATCCATAATCTCTTAATTTATTCCGAAGTCATTCGTGAGATCGTGCACCTTTTTTTCTAGTTATAACGAAAAAGGTACAGCTGGTTGGATCCAGCATATTCTTGAAATAAACAACCCGCACACACTCCCTTTCCAAAAAAGATCAATACACCAAGCACTACACTTAGATTTATTAGATTTGTTGAAAAAATATCGGTATTAAACCCGAAACTCCCGGCGGATGGCCAATGGCCCAAAGAAACGAAAGAATCGGTTACATTTTTCATATGATCTCCTATAGACTAAATAGATAGACTAAAAAATCGAATAGAGTTCTTTTTGTATCACTTCGCCCCTCTTTTTTATTTTTTTCCTATTTTAAATTTTAAATAAAAAAAAGTATTTGATTTATGTGAACTATCCCCCTTGTGTCAATCCTTTGGACTCCGAAGGGGAAGGATGAAAGGGAATGGGTATACTAATCTCTCATCCACAAATCAAACCTTCCCACAGGTTATTTTGTCAACGAATAAGTAATTGTAGGAGTGAAACCTTAATAGAATTCGAAAAAGGAAAGAATTAGTTCAAGGCAAAAAAATAGGGATTTTTCATATTAAACAAAAGGATTCGCAAACAAAAGCGCTAATGCTACAACCAGTCCATAAATTGTTAAAGCTTCCATAAAAGCTAGACTAAGCAATAGAGTACCTCGTATTTTTCCCTCTGCCTCAGGCTGTCTGGCAATACCCTCTACAGCTTGACCTGCAGCAGTCCCTTGACCAACTCCGGGTCCAATAGAAGCAAGCCCTACAGCCAACCCAGCAGCAATAACGGAAGCGGCAGAAATAAGTGGATTCATGATAAGTTCCCCCGTACCAAAAAAAGAAATGGTTAATGATACAATCAACCACCGAATTATGACTTCATAATTCCGGCGCTAGCATTTCGAAGTAACTAAGAATTTCGAGTTAAATTATGAAGTAATAATATTAGTGAATAATTCGAACTATTTTTTTGAGTTTCTGTTTCTATCCACAGAGTCTTTGTGAATCCATACGACTTTCGATCTTTCATTTCTTGGTTCCGAACTCTTATTTTCGTCCACCCTTTTCTGAATTTCATCTGTTTATTTAGTCAATTCACAGTCACAGGGAGACGGAAAGGGAAAGGCTTGTATTGGTATTAAAATCCCTGCCAAAATTCATAGGAGTCGGGTGGCAAATAAACTATCTCTTTAGTTCATATAGAATCAGTCAATAGCTAATATCACATATACGTGTCTTTCTTCCATAACGTAAACCAAGCATTCATCTTAGATTCAATCGGATTGGAGAATCCATTATCGAAATATCTACAAGAGTTTACTTGTTTATAGCCATTCAATTACATATACCTACCCTCCCCAAACCAACCCATTTTTTAGGAATTAGGTTTTTGTGTAAATCCTTTTTTTTTCTTTCTTTTTCTTTATCATTATTCCAATGTATCCAATCTAAATGGACAAATTGGTTAGTCCAAATCATTGCATAGAAATATTATTATTTGATTCATCTAAGTTCATACAATTTGTTATTTATTATATTACTAGTTTCGTTTGGTCAATCGTTGAATAAAACAACTGAAATGGGAATCCTTTTTTTTATTTAAAATTTAATTCTTTTATTTAATATTAATATTTAATCACACGTCCTAAATACAGGCATTCATATTGAATATTCTAATTCTTTTTTTATTTGAATATTGAACTTGAACTATTGAATAATGAGATAGAAATCGAATATTTGTTGAGGAGAAGTATGATATTAAGTGGACGAAAGACAACTTTAGGAAAAAGATCTTTTCGATCTCTTTCCTTTTTTACACCTATCTAATATCGTAATTTTTTTGCTATTATTCTATATCGTATATGGTCTACTTGTATATTCCCTAAGTCCATTTTATTGAACCAAAGAAAAAGACCCGTTAGTTTGAAAAAACTATTTCAATGATGACCCTCCATGGATTCACCGATATAAGCCGCGGCTAAAGTTGCAAAAATAAGAGCTTGAATACCACTTGTAAATAATCCAAGGAACATAACAGGTATAGGAACCACTGAAGGTACTAAAGAAACTAGAACAACAACGACTAATTCATCAGCTAAGATATTCCCGAAAAGTCGAAAACTTAGCGATAGGGGCTTTGTAAAATCTTCTAAGATGTTAATGGGTAAAAGGATTGGAGTTGGTTGAATATATTTCCCGAAATAACCTAATCCTTTTTTTGTAAGACCCGCATAGAAATAAGCCACTGACGTGAGTAAAGCCAAAGCAACAGTAGTATTTATATCATTCGTGGGTGCGGCTAACTCGCCATGAGGTAATTGTATGATTTTCCAAGGTAAAAGAGCTCCCGACCAATTAGAAACAAAAATAAATAGAAACATAGTTCCAATAAAAGGAACCCAAGGGCCATATTCTTCTCCAATTTGCGTTTTACTAACATCTCGAATGAATTCAAGAACATATTCGAAGAAATTCTGACCACCACTCGGAATGGTTTGCGGGTTCCGAACAGCTATGGCGGCCGAACCTAATAAGATAGCAATTACAACCCAAGAAGTAATAAGTACTTGGCCGTGGACTTGGAAACCCCCTATTTGCCAATAGAAATGCTGGCCTACTTCCACACCAGATACATCATATAACCCCTTTAGTGTGTTTGCTAGAACATTCATATTAATATTGCCCTCGGAAAAAAAAATCGAACTTTAAATTTGATTCAACCATCTCTTTGCCTACTTGAATCGGATATTTTGAATACCAACTAATAGTACAATTTTGAATAATAACTAATCACACGGTCTGCCCAGTTTTTTTTATCTCTTTTTTGATTTTGATGAAATTCAGAAACAGTAGTCGAGTCCATAAATCTATATCTATAGGATTTTCGAAGTCAATTATTTATCTTATTATTAATCAAGGATTTCGTATATAGCTAGAACGACCCTCACAAATTGCAAACACTAATTTGTTAAGAATTAATCGGATTGAAGATATAGCGTCATCGTTAGCTGGAATCGAAAGATCTGCTAGATCGGGGTCACAATTTGTATCGATTAAACAAATTGTTGGAATTCCCAAAGTGATACACTCTCGTAGCGCCGTATAGTCTTCGTGCTGATCGACTATGATTACAATATCGGGTAACTCTGTCATATATTTAATCCCGCCCAGATATGTTTGCAAACGGGATAATTTTCTTTTCAACACAGCTGCATCTCTTTTTGGAAGACGGTTGAGTCTTCCTGTTTTTTGTTCCATTCGCAAGTCCCTGAACCTATGAAGTCTCGTTTCTGTAGTGGACCAATTCGTTAACATGCCGCCGAGCCACTTTTTATTAACATAATGACACCGGGCCTTTATTGCAGCCCATGCTACTGAATCAGCTGCTTTATTGTTGGTACCAACAATTAAGAATTGTTTTCCTCTACTTGCTGCATCAAAAACTAAATCACAAGCTTCTGATAAAAAACGAGCAGTCCGAATAAGATTTGTAATATGAATACCTTTACGCCTTGCAAAGATATAAGGTCCCATTTTAGGATTCCATTTCCTAGTACCATGGCCAAAATGAACTCCCGCCTCCATCATTTCTTCTAAATTTATGTTCCAATATCTTCTTGTCATTTCTCCCCCCGCCCCCCCTTTGCCTTAAAAAAAAAGAGAAGAGGAGCCTTGAACTGAAATATAAAATTGTTCCAACGGAACCTTCGGCTCTACCGTAGATTGGCTATAGATACATAATCCAAGCCATTATTCTTTTCTATTCATTAGTCTTTTTATTACTAAATCAAATGACTGCACCAAATCAAAGAAAAAAGAAAGTAGTGAAAGGAATGACTCCCTTTTTCCCCGAAAGCCTAGAAGTAAGCCATAACTCTTAACGATGCAAGGAACAGCTATCGTTTTGTTCCCAAGTCCGAGCACGGGATGAGACTTACCAACTGATCCTAATGGCTCTGGGTCAGGTCACGAACGGATAGGGTAATAATTCATTAGCAGAAAGAGGTCTACCACTATAAACGATAAACTAAACCAATGGAGCTACTTATAAATGAAAACCTATCAAAGCTTTTCGGCACGAACAATTCCTGTTGTAAGAAGTTCCGCTGACCTGGATGAAAGCGAAAAAGAATACCCATATTTATGTTTATGTCATTTGATGGATGCTTTTTTAAAGCAATTAAATGCTTTGGGAATTCTATATTCTATAAAAGGATCTTTCATCTGATAAATATATGGATTACAGAAAGAATGTCTCAATTTACGAAATCTATTTATAACTTTAGCATGATAGGGCTGTATTTTAGTATTATTAGAAGAAGACGAAACGGTAAGTTTATCCTGGGAATATGTCAGTTTATCCTGCAAAGTTTAAGTTTGATCATCTGTTTTTCAATCTCAGATAAATATTTAAACCAAGCCTTGTTCTCCATTTTTTTTTTTTCATTTAAATTATCTATTCATTAGAGATACCCTATCATAATATGAAAACGAAGGTAGCTACACAAATTGGACGGTCATTTGTATGGTACATATTCTAATATATTATTTTTGAATTTTTGTAGTACTCTTGTCATGTATATGAGTATCACCGCCTCCAGCCATACCATGATTTATACACTCTCCAGCTTCGGATAAAGGAAAAACACTAATTCATTCTATATGTGTTCGACAGAGGGATATTTCAATCACCAGAATCACGCTAGATTACTAACTTATGTATACTGACCTACATAAAGTTGACCTCATAGCGGAGGCTTTTATGGAAAGTTTTAGAGGTGTGTAAGCATGGGCCAGGTATTACCCTATAGAGTCAATTAATAGATTAACTACTTTTACAAGTGAACTGGACAACTAAGGTGGATTAATAACATAAAACTATGAAATAATGGCTGTTTAGTCTCTACTTGATGTGGTCGGATTGAAAAAGCAAGAAGATAAGGTGTGTAGCCGGCATAACCATGGGCGTGCGATCTGATATCTCACTTCACGCTTCCAAGCAAGCCCACTCCGCCCAATATCAAGCAAACGTCATCCCAAAAAGACCTCTCTAAAGTAGGTCCAGGCCCAGAAAAGCAGTCCAATCGTTTGGCTTTGGCCTTGGTTGGTATCCAAGGAACATCACGTGGATGCGCGGGTGGGTTCCTCAGTAAGCCTGGTCAAGTCCAGCTCATCAACAACATCTTCTTCCTCCCTTTCGGTCGTTCCCACAGGTAACTCTAACACAGCGCCATCTCATGGAAAACAACCAGCTCCATTTTCAGAATACAAGCTTCCCCTTCCCTTCCTTCGCTCCCCCCATTTCTTTTACTGGTTTATGGAAAAAGGAAACCATAAATGCAGGTTATTTATATATATATAAATCTCCGTTGACAATAATGTTCTTGATTTGAATTTGTGGTACTTGTTGGCAATTAAATGATGTTTCTTACATCTGAGGTATCCTAAATGCGAGCTAGATATGCTGACTTATTTCTGGTCTGTCTCATGATCACTATTCAGAAGAAGGAGAGAAAAATGAAAATTTTTCTCATAATGTCACGAACAAGGAAAAGGTTATTGCAAAATTATAGCTCAGAAAGGAACACGTAACTAAAAAACTCTCCTTATCCAGAAAGCGTAAGGGCTTTAACTTAATTTAGTCCATACTAAGTGTGTAAGGTGAGTGTCGAGCTGGCCGGATCTGTAAGACGTCATCCCGGAGAGGTGCGAGGAGGTTTATTTCTTTTTAGTAGGAGAGAGAGAGGGAAAAAGGGCCTGTAGAGAGGAATAGTGTAGAGGGAGTAGTGGGTGTACTGGCTTGGGGTAGGAAAGGGCTATGCTGTCGAGTGACGATTGGCCGAGGGGACTTCCATCATGTAGCTGGGTACAAATAAGCCGGGTAAAGACGAGTAGGCAGGGCGTTAGGCTAGTGCCAGTGGGGGACGTAAACGAGGACAGATCACATGGTTTTGTCCTGGTCAGCTTTGAGCTGTCGAGTGACGATTGCTCTATCTCTTAAGAAAGAAGAGTACTCTCTGACGGATTCGCGCTATTATTGCTCCCTATTCTTGAAGGAGTGATCGGGATTAAGCCGCGTGGCGATACCCGCGAAAAAGAAAGTCCTATTCGCTCTTTGCTTGGGGGTGGGCCTTTCCTTTCGTACTCAAATCCGTACGGGGAAGGGCAATTATTCAGCAAAATCTAGTGGATGGGGTTCCATATTCATGAAAAGCCAGGTTTGAACCATGTTACGGAACCAAGACAAGAATTATTACTAATAATAAGATAATAAGAAGGGGCCTTAAGCATAATAAGAAAGGGTTAAGGGCCTCCAACGCCTATAAATAGAAGCTTCTTTCTCTATTTGGAAAACCAAAGGGAGATGGATCCAGCTACTGTATCAAGACTTTATCAAATAGAGCAAGAAATCCAACGCGTGGCGAACGCCAAGCTCCAGCAGGAGCAACTTATGGGTCTCTTCTGGGAGCACATGCCTCCCATAGATCCTGAAGAAATTGGGAGAAGGATGCTAGCAATTCGGGATAGCATTCGTCAGCTTGATGAAAGGAAGAGGGAGCTGCTTGAAGAAAGGGATGCGCTCATTGTGCAGGGGGCCCAGAACAACCGTAGGGGAAATCGAAACTAGAAGATCTATAAGATTTAAATAAGTAGTCCTGCATGGCTTTCTTTGTTATTTTTCATGTTGTTCTACGTCTTTAATATGTTTTTAGTTAAGTTTCTAATGTAGTGTTTAGTTGTTTCGCTGCTTTGTTTGCGTGTGCGTGTACTTCCCATGTATGTAACGGCTATTAATTAATTAATTATTAATGAATAAAAAGTTCTCGGCTTCCATGCCTCGCAGACTTTTAAGATAAATTCCCTTTTCTTTCTCAAGCTATCGATTGAACTCTTCTCCCTTTCTAGCCAAGTGAGTGGATTAATCGTGTAATACTAATCTTAGCATACCAAGGGGCTGCCTGAGCTACTTAGGCAAGAACCGAGCTAACCTTATCGCACCGAGTCAGTACCAACAAACCAAGATAAGCATGAATACAAGCACAAAGAGTTTTCAGTGCTCTGCTCCTCCGTTTTATTTTGCGGTACCTTGTACCTTTGACAGCAGGATAGGATATCAGTAAAAGGGATACGAGTTCCTCTACCAACCCAGACTCTATCGAATCGGAAGCAGTGCACACTTTAGCTTCCGATACTATTGTTCCTTCTTCTTCTTCAATGACAAGGCATGGGCAAAAGAAAAGGGGAAGGGCTAGTTACGTGCTATTATTTAAATCTTTGGCATGTAAAATAGTCAATGGGTTCCGAAGGACAATTACAACTTAAATTCTGCGGCCACATATCTGTATATAAAACAGGACTTTCCGGTCCTTTGTAGGATCCCCCCCCGTTCGCCTTCGAGGGTTACGTCTTCTTTCGTGTGCACCCGCTGCGATTGACCGTTGGTGTAGTCTTCTGTACTCAAGCGTTTTAGCTTTCTTCGCCAGCGTCTTATGTAGCGGTCGGTCTTATAAAGTTCGCTAAGCTTCGCTTCCCTCCCCCCTTCCCTTATTAAGTATTAAGTGGAAAATAGTAAGTATTAAATTAAGGATTAAGTGGAAAATAGTAGTCGGCATTCTGTTCTTTATATTATAGTCGTAAGGGGCTTCCTCAGAAAAAAAAGTAAGGAAGGAGGCATTCGAAAGGACGACCACTATATCTCATAAGGCATTGTGGTGTAAAACCGACGACTACATGGCTCTATACACCAAGTCATGAGCTATATCGAAGCCAAGCCGCCGTCTATAGGCGAAGCGACGAAAGCCTGACGAAGGCCTATGCTACAGTAAAAAGTACGTTAAGGTTACAAAGTAACACTTAGCCGTATACAAATACAAAGGGAAAGGCGTAAGTACGGAATAACGTCAGCTGTGGATATAGACTAGGCGGAGTCTTAAACTACGGACCGAGACTACACTAAGGAACAAGGAAGCTTGACTGAGCAAAGAAGTCAAGGAACGAAGCTGCTTCTCTACTAGTCCCCCGAAGGGCGAAAAAGGGCTTGTAATTTCATTTTTTTCTATTAAGAGAGAGGGGGCTTCAAGTTCTTAGGAAGAGCCGTACGAGGCAGCTCACGTACGGTTCTCGGGAGACGAGCCCCAGCACGGGGGCACTTATATAATAGCCAGTCATCAATTGGAAGCGGGCAAGATGGTGATAAATTGCGATTGGTCTAAACCTTTGCCTAGCCACTTATTGCGACCTGCCCATACATACTAAGACCTTGTTCACACACTAAGACCTTGTTCACACAGCGACGAAAGGCCGAATGGAAGGAAGGGGGCAGTCAGCTGGCTGTTTCTTGGCCGCGCCCCCCTGCTTATAGATACGAGATACTTGCTAAATTTTAAAATAGGGAATTGCATACCATTAGTCGATATACGTATAGGAACATGGGTACATGATATTGAATGTCATCCAGCTCGAGCCGCAAGAACTTTTACTAAAATAATGAAGTGAAACCCTTCTTAGAAAGAAGTAAATCCTATAAATCATTGTTATGATATATCGTGGAAATTCTGTGAAAGGGAAGAATCAACAAATTTTCTCTGGTGAAACAAAATATCTCTCATTTTCGCCTCGAATAGATTCTTTTTTTTTGTTTTCAAAGGAATCTTATTATGTTGTTTTGAAGGGTGCACTAATCCTTTGAACCCGGTCCCGACAGGTATCATCCCCCCCAAAACAACGTTCTCTTTCAGACCTTTCAACCAATCGATACGCCCCCGGAGAGCTGCCTTTGCTAAAACTCGAGCAGTTTCTTGAAAACTTGCTTCAGATATGAAACTTTGGGTATTGAGAGATGCTCTTGTTATTCCCAATAAGATGGCTCGGTAACAGATCGCTTCTTCCAAAGCGCGTCCCGTTCGTTCTGCTCGTAACAATCCGATTAGTTCTCCGGGTGAAAAAACATTAGACATTCTGTCTTCTGAAACCAATACTTTTGATGTTATTTGCCGTACAATAATTTCTATATGCCTATTATGAATCTGCACCCCCTGGGATCGATAAACCTTTTGGATCTTATTGACCAAAGAGATACGACTTTGCACTATAGTTAGCTCAGCACTAATGAAGAATCCCCAAGGAATTCCAAGAATTCTTGTTATACATTCGTTCCAACCCTCAATCCTCTTTTCTAGATTCATCGATATTGAATCGGTCGAGCGCACTTCTAACACTTGTTCCACTTTTGGAAGACCCTGGGTTATGTCCCCAGATCTCGACTTTTCATATATAAATGTAACTAATGTATCTCCTTCATAAAGGATTTCCCCATAATGGCCATGAACGGTTGCTCCCGGGGTGGCCAAATAAGGCTTAGCTGATCGTATTACTACGGAATCGGCTTGAACAAAGATAACTTGACCCGATTTTAGATGGGGTCCGTTTTTGGCTATACACACATTTTCACAAATAAACTGTCCAAGGCTAATTATTGTAGACGTCTCTTCACAATAATTGTGATGGAGAAAATACCAATTCAAATTGAATGGATTGAAAAGAATCTTACTGCATGCGTCGGGATTATAAAATTTCCCACTTTCACTTTCATCCATTGAATAATATTTAATTACTTGAAAAGTCCGTTTGAAATTGTCAGGTTGCAAATAG